TATATGTTTCTGAGTATACATATATATACATATATATATATTATATATATATGTATACATATCTAATATATATAACTAAATATACATATATATAGTATATATATGTATCATATATATATAATATATATATATATATACATATATATATTATATATATATGTATACATATCTAATATATATAACTAAATATACATATATATAGTATATATATGTATCATATATATATAATATATATATATATAGTTATTAATTATAGTTGGTTATGTACGAAAAGAAAAAGAGAGGTTTAATAAATATCATTAAAGATATTTATATGTATATATATATATAATATATATATATATAATACATATATATACTATATATATGTATATTTTATATATATAAATAATATATATATATATATAATATATATATATATATATACATATATATATTATATATATGTATATTATATAATTAGTTATGTATATAATTAGATATGTATATACATATATTATATATATGTATATAGAATTTATAAGTATATGTATATATAATGTATTAGGTATACATATATATATAATATATATATATGTATATATATGTAATACATAGAAGTATACATATATATAATATATGTATCATATATATATAATATATATATATATAGTTATTAATTATGATTAGTTATGTATAAGAAAAAGAAAGGTTTAATAAATATCATTAAAGATATTTATATGTATATATATATATATTATATATATATATATATATATGTATTTATACATATATATGTAGTATATATGTTATATATATTATAATACACCATATATAATATATATGGTGTAATAGTAAGCACATACTATGTGCTTACTAATTATAGATATGTTTTATAGTAGTATATGTAATATACAAAAACATATATGTATCGATACACCATAATAAATTAAAACTTAGTACACGAATGTGTACTAAATAATAAATAGTAATATATATATATATATTATATATATATATATTAATTAATCAAAAACTTTTCTACGAAAAGAAAACCCCTTATATACCTTTACTTATATGTATAATATAATATATGTATTATAGAAGTTAGTTTAATAATAGAAAACGTTTGACTGTTAATCAAGAGACATGTCTTCTAGAGAAGACTAGTTTATATATATATAAAATATTAGATTGTAAATCTAAAGATTTGCCTTCTATTGGTTTTTATGTTAATTGAGGTTATCTTAGTTATGTTGTTTGTGGTTCAGGCTATTGCTTTTGTTACCTTATATGAGCGTCATTTGCTGGGCGGCAGGCAGCAGCGTATTGGCCCTAATAAGGTTAGTTTTATGGGTGTCGTGCAGGCCATTTTTGATGGTATTAAGCTTTTGAAGAAGGAGCAGATGACGCCGTTGAACTCTGCGGAGGTTTCTTTTGTTTTGGTTCCGGGGATTTTCTTCTTGGTTATGTATTTGGAGTGGTTTGTTTTGCCTTATGCTTTTGATTTTATTACTTTTGAATATTCTGTTTTGTTTTTTCTTTGTTTGATTGGGTTTTCTGTGTACACTACTTTAGTGAGGGGGGTTGTTAGTAAATCTAAGTATGGGTCTGTTGGAGCTATTCGTGCTAGTAGTCAGAGTGTTTCTTATGAGATTGCTTTTTCCCTGTATTTGTTGGTTATTATTGTTCATACTGATATGTTTTGCTTTTCTTCGGTTTTTAATTTGAGTTTGTTAATCGTTTATTTGCCTTTTTTGTTTATGGTTTTGGCTGAGTTGAACCGGGCTCCTTTTGATTTTGCTGAGGGTGAGAGTGAGTTGGTTAGGGGCTATAATATTGAGTATTCTAGTGTGGCTTTTGTTTTGCTGTTTTTGGGGGAGTATGGTGCTTTGTTGTTTTTTAGTACTTTGACTTCTGTGTTGTTTTTTGGTTTTAGGTTTTTGTTTATTTATTTTGTTTTTACTTTGTTGGTATTTATTCGTAGTGCTTATCCTCGGTTTCGTTATGATTTGATAATGAGGTTTTTTTGGTTTAAATTATTACCGGTGTCTTTGATTCTTTTAGGTTATTTTGTTGTTGTATTTTTGTAAGATTGGTAGCGTGTATTTTTTAGATATTTTTATGTTTGTGTATATTTTACAGTTTTTGTTTTATTTGAAGGAAGGTATGTTGGGGGTGCTGTTTAAGAGTTTTATGAGCGGTTTAGTAGCTGTTTTTGGTTATGAGGTTTGTTTGCCTATAAGTTCTGTTATTTCTGTTTTTACTTTTGTTGTTTTGTTGACTTGTTGTTTTGGGGGGTATTTTACCTATTCTTTTTGTCCTTGTGGTATGGTGGAGTTTACTTTTGTTTATGCTGTTGTGGCTTGGATGAGGACCTTTTTGTCTTTTATCTCTAGTGAGAAGTTTTCTGTTTACATTTCTAAGTTTGGTGATGGGTTTTTGAAGACTTTTAGGATGTTGTTGGTTGAGATTGTTAGGGAGGTTTCTCGTCCTTTGGCTTTGACCGTTCGTTTGACGGTTAATGTTTTGGTGGGCCATATGATTAGTATAATGTTGTTTCAGTTGTTAGAATTTTTTTTGGGTTTTGGTTATGTTTGGTTGACTGTTTTTGCTATTATGATGGAGTGTTTTGTGTTTTTTATTCAGAGATATATCTTTTCTCGTTTGATTTTTTTGTACTTAAATGAATGAGGTGTTAACTTAAGTTTAAAGTGTTAGACTTTTAATCTAAAGATGGTTTTCACGCCTTGGTTGTTATAGCATAAGAAGTGCATTTGTTTTAAGCGCAGAAGATATGTTACAACTAACAAATTTTTGTAGGTCTTCTAAATCTATCTTGGGAGGATTCCCGTTTGTTTATTCTGTTTTTTTGATTTTTGCTTGTGTTTTTTTTGTCTGTCTTGAATTTTTTTTCTAGTAATGTTTTGGTATGGTGGAGGGTGTTTATGTTGATGACTGTTGTCTTTGTTTGTCTTTCTAAGGGTCTTGCGGCGTATGTTAGTGTTCTTAACTATTTTGTTATCCAGGAGAGTTTGGGGTTATTTTTTTTGGTGTTTAATGCTTTTGTGTTGCAGTTTTTTGTGGTGATGATGAAGGTTGGGATGGCTCCTCTGCATTTTTGGGTTTTTAGTGTAACTGGGTGTTTGTATGATTGGTTATTAATGTGATTTCTTACTTTTCAGAAGTTGCCTTTTTTACCTGTCCTTGTTCAAATTTATGATTTTAAGATAGTTTTTTTGTTTTTGTTGGGTGTTTTTGTGTGCTATTTGCAGTTGTTTGTGTTGAAGAGTTATAAGAATATATTGGTTATTTCCTCTACCGAGTCTTTTAATTGGGTTGTTTTAACTTGTTTTTTATCTGTTGTTAATGTTGTCTATTTGTTTTTTTATTATTTGTGTCTTATGATTATGTTGATACCTGGTCTTGTAGTAAAGGATTATGGTTTTGTTAACTGGGAAACTATTCTTGTGTTCTTTAATGTTCCTTTTAGTGTTTCCTTTTTTATTAAGATCTTTTCTTTGAGGGAGTTGTTTAAGTTAGATGGGGGTTTTATTTTGTTTTTGTTGTTTGTTATGTTTTTATCTATACTGTGTTTTAGTCTGTGGTTGGTTAATGCTAGAACTAAGACTGTGTGGGTTTTAAGGGATAATTTAAAGAGGGTGTTTTTTCTTGTTGTTCCCTTGACGGTGGTTTTTGTGATTTATTATTTTAGTAAAAGTTATTATTATATCGTCTTGATAAGGCGGGGTTCGTTAGAAATAATAGAACGTTAAATAGATTTCCTATGCTTGATTACGGGTCGAGAAGAATTATCGTTTTATATGCCTTAGTTTAGGAAGAATTTTTGTTTTTGGTGCAAAGGGGTACAGGTATAGAATCCTTTTAGTTTATTTCTGAAAATATGACTCTGAAGAAGTCAAGAATTTTTGAGGATGTTGGGTTTGAATTTGTTTAATTTTGTTAATTCTATGGTTGTTAGTTTGCCTTCTAGAAAGTCTTTGACTTTGAATTGGAATTTTGGTAGTATGTTGGGTATAGTGCTTGTGTTTCAAATTTTGACTGGTACCTTTTTGGCTTTTTATTATTGTAGTGATAGTGTGGTGGCTTTTAGTAGGGTTCAGTATGTTATGTATGAGGTGAATTTTGGATGAGTTTTCCGGGTGTTTCATTTTAATGGTGCTAGTTTGTTTTTTGTTTTTTTGTATATACATTTGTTTAAGGGATTGTTTTTTGTTAGGTATCGTTTAAAGAAGGTTTGGTCTTCTGGTCTTGTTATTTTGCTGTTGGTTATGATGGAGGCTTTTATGGGTTATGTTCTTGTTTGGGCTCAGATGAGTTTTTGGGCTTCTGTGGTTATTACTAGTTTATTGAGTGTTATTCCTATTTGGGGGCCTTCTATTGTGACTTGAATTTGAGGGGGGTTTACTGTTTCTGGGGCTACTTTGAAGTTTTTTTTTGTTTTGCATTTCTTGGTGCCGTGGGGGTTGTTGGTTGTTGTTGTTTTTCATTTATTGTTGTTACATGAGACTGGTAGGACCTCTAAGCTTTATTGTCATGGTGATTATGATAAGGTTTGTTTTTATCCTGAGTACTGGGTTAAGGATGCTTTAAATTTGGTGGTGTGGTTTATGTTTATTGGTTTTTCTTTGAGTGCACCTTTTTATTTGGGGGACCCTGAGATGTTTATTGAGTCGGATCCTATGATAAGGCCTGTACATATTGTTCCGGAATGATATTTCTTATTTGCTTATGCGATTTTGCGAGCTATTCCTGATAAGGTTCTTGGGGTTTTGGCTCTTTTTATGAGTATCCTGGTATTTTTTTTGTTTGTTGTTATTGATAACTATGTTTCTGTTATGTCTAAGGTTAATAAGTTTTTGGTGTGGATGTTTATTTTTGTGGTATCTATTTTGAGTTGGTTGGGGCAATGTTTGGTTGAGTCTCCATTTGTTTTTTTGAGCATGTTTTTTTCTTTTATGTATTTTTTTATTGTGTTTTTTATGTTGTTTTTTTTTGTGTTGTTTAAAGGGTTGTTTAAATAAATAGTGGCACATGTAGTATAATAAATATGTCAGGTTTAGGACCAGGAGATTATGGTGTGCTTTGTTCCATAATTTTCATATTTTGAGTTTGTCTAGTTATCCTATCTTGGTTTTTTTTAGTTCTTTGGGCTTAACGAGGTCTTTGGTTGTGTTTTTTAAATATGGGTTGTTTGTAGGGTTGTTATTTTGTTTGTTTTCAGTTGTGTTTGTATCTTTTGTTTGGGGTAAAGATATTGTTATGGAGGGCCTTAGTGGGTTTCATAATTTTTTTGTTATAGATGGTTTTAAGTTTGGGGTGATAATTTTTATTTTTAGTGAGTTTATATTTTTTTTAGGTATTTTTTGAACTTTTTTTGATGCGGCTTTGGTGCCGGCCCATGATTTAGGGGGTGTTTGGTCTCCTATTGGGATGCATTTGGTTAATCCTTTTGGGGTGCCGTTACTTAATACTATTATTCTTTTGAGTAGTGGGGTATCTGTTACTTGGGCCCATTATAGTTTGTTGAGTAATAAGAGGTGTGTTAGTAGTTTGGTTTTGACTTGTATTTTAGCTGCTTATTTTACGGGTATTCAATTGATGGAGTATAGTGAGGCTAGTTTTTCTATTTCTGATGGTATTTTTGGTAGTATTTTTTATTTGTCTACGGGTTTTCATGGGCTCCATGTTTTGTGTGGTGGCTTGTTTTTGTTTTTTAATTTATTACGTTTGTGTTTATCACATTTTAATTATAACCATCATTTAGGGTTGGAGTTTGCTATTATTTATTGGCATTTTGTTGATGTTGTGTGGTTGTTCTTATTTGTTTTTGTGTATTGGTGGTCATATTAGGTTGTATTGTGTTTGGGCTGCTTTAGTTTATTTTAAAATGTGTAATTTGTAATTATAAGAATCTTGGTAGCTGTGGTTGAGTTGTTATTGTTTTCTTTTTATTTTTTTTTTAGTCCTTGATTGTTTTTTGTATCTATGGTTGTGTTTAGGTTTCTTATGTTGAATAGGTATGCTTGAGGGGGGTTGTTTTTTTTTCTGGACTCCTCTTCTTTTGTTCTTTTGGTTGTTATAAGGTTGTTTATTCTGGGGATTGTGTTGTTGAGTGAGAAGAACAGTTCTTTGTTAGTTTTGTCTGAAATGTTGGTTTTTGTTTGTGTATTTTTTTTTGTGCCTATTAATGTTATTATGATATACATGTTCTTTGAATTATCTATGGTTCCGATTTTGATTATAATCTTGGGGTACGGGTCTCAGATTGAGAAAGTTAACTCGGCTTATTATTTAATTTTTTATGCTGCTTTTTGTTCGTTACCGTTTTTGTTTGTGTATTTTAAGAGGTTTATTTTCTTTAGGCTGGTTTATTTTGACTTTAATTTGTCTTGAGAGATGGTGTTTGTATTGAGGTTGAGTTTTATGATGAAGTTTCCTGTGTATTTTTTGCATTTGTGGTTGCCTAAGGCTCATGTTGAGGCTCCTACAACGGCCAGTATGTTGTTGGCGGGTCTCTTGTTAAAGTTGGGTACTGCTGGGTTTCTGCGTATTTTGGGTAGTCTTTGTTTTGTTCATAATAATGTTTGAATAGTATTGGCCTTTTTGGGTATAGTTTTAGCAGCCTTTTGTTGTGTGTTTCAGAGTGATGCTAAGGCTTTGGCGGCTTACTCTTCTGTTACTCATATGAGGTTTTTGTTAATGGCGATTGTATTTATTATAATGGCCGGTAAGACCAGTGGTGTTGTTATAATGTTGGCCCATGGGTATACGTCTACTTTGATGTTTTATTTAGTTGGGGAGTTTTATCATGTTTCTATGAGACGTATGGTTTATTATATGAATAGTTTTTTTAGGTCTAGGATAATTATGGCTATTATTTTTGTTGTGGTGTTTTTATCTAATGGGGGCACTCCTCCGTCTTTGTCGTTTATCTCTGAGTTTTCCGCTATTTCTGTTTCTGTGGGGTTATTTAAGTTTAGTTTTTGGGTTTTGTTTGTGTATTTTTTTGTGGCTTTTTATTATTCAATTTACTTGTTAACTAATTCTATTATGGGTAAGAGGTTTATTGATGTTAGAGTTTGAAATATTGGCTTTGCTGTTCCCTTGGTATTTATGATGTACAATGTTTTTTGAATGAGTGTTTTTTTCTAGAAAAAAACGTAAGGTTAATGTCCTAACGAAGGGGGTTTTTCTTCGTTAGTTTTTGGTTAATTTTTAAAAATGTATTTTTAAAACTAAACGTAGGTTTGAAGAAGGTGTTTTGTTTAAGAGTTTTTATAAGTATCAGGGGGGGTTGTCTATTTGGTTAGAGAGTTCTAATCATAAGGATATTGGAACCTTGTATTTTCTTTTTGGGTTGTGGTCTGGTATAGTTGGTACTGGCCTGTCTTTGGTTATTCGTCTTGAGTTGGCTAAGCCTGGCCTTTTTTTAGGTAATGGTCAGTTGTATAATTCTGTTATTACTGCTCATGCTATTTTGATGATTTTTTTTATGGTTATACCTACCATGATTGGTGGTTTTGGTAACTGGATGTTACCTTTGATGTTGGGGGCTCCGGATATGAGTTTTCCTCGTTTGAATAATTTGAGTTTTTGATTGTTACCTACTGCTATGTTTTTGATTTTGGATGCTTGTTTTGTGGATATAGGGTGCGGTACTAGTTGGACTGTGTATCCTCCTTTGAGGACTATGGGTCATCCTGGTAGTAGTGTGGATTTGGCTATTTTTAGTTTACATTGTGCGGGGGTTAGTTCTATTTTGGGGGCTATTAATTTTATGACGACTACTAAGAATTTGCGTAGCAGATCCATTTCTTTGGAGCATATGAGTTTATTTGTTTGGACTGTTTTTGTAACTGTTTTTTTGTTGGTTTTATCTTTGCCTGTTTTGGCTGGAGCTATTACTATGTTGTTGACTGATCGTAATTTGAATACTTCTTTTTTTGACCCTAGTACTGGTGGTAATCCTTTAATTTATCAACATCTGTTCTGGTTTTTTGGTCATCCGGAGGTGTATATTTTGATTTTACCTGCTTTTGGTATTATTAGTCAAAGTAGTTTGTATTTGACTGGTAAGAAGGAGGTTTTTGGTTCTTTGGGTATAGTTTATGCTATTTTAAGTATTGGTTTGATTGGTTGTGTGGTTTGGGCTCATCATATATATACTGTTGGTATGGATTTGGATTCTCGGGCTTATTTTACTGCAGCAACTATGGTCATTGCTGTGCCAACTGGTGTTAAGGTTTTTAGTTGGTTGGCTACTCTTTTTGGTATGAAGATGGTTTTTCAACCTTTACTTTTGTGGGTGCTTGGTTTTATTTTCCTGTTTACTATTGGTGGTCTTACTGGTGTTATATTGTCTAATTCTAGTTTGGATATTATTTTGCATGACACTTATTATGTTGTGAGTCATTTTCATTATGTTTTGAGTTTAGGTGCTGTTTTTGGTATTTTTACTGGTATTAGTTTGTGATGAGGTTTTATAACTGGTTTTGTTTATGATAAAATGATAATGAGTAGGGTTTTTTTGCTTATGTTTGTTGGGGTTAATTTAACTTTTTTTCCTTTGCATTTTGCTGGTCTTCATGGTTACCCTCGTAAATATTTGGATTACCCTGATGTTTATTCTGTTTGAAATATTTTGGCTTCTTATGGGTCTATGATTAGGGTTTTTGCTTTGTTTTTGTTTATCTATGTTTTATTAGAGTCTTTTATTGGCCATCGTTTGTTGTTGTTAGATTATCATGTTAATAGGAGCCCTGAGTATAGGGTTAGTGGTTATGTTTTTGGTCATAGTTACCAGTCTGAAGTTTTTTATAGTTCTACTCTTATTAAGTTTTAGGTGGACCTGTAGTATATTTTTAGTATGTTTAATTGCAGATTATGAGGATGTTGGTCTTTTGTTTTAATAAGGTAGGATAAGTTAGTCCGTAAGGTTCATACCCTTTTAGTGTTTTACTCTTGTTATAAAATTGTAGTATAAGTTAGTATATCTCGTTGTCGATGAGGGGGTTGTTGATTTTGATCTTTTAGTATATTTTTGTATGCCCGACTTCCAATCGGTGGGAATTGAAGATTAGTTAATAATTTTTTTCAAGATTTTGGTTTGATGTTTTCTAATAGGTTGTTTTCTAGTTATATGGATTGATTTCATAATTTTAATTGTAGACTTTTGTTTGGGGTTTTGTCTTTTGTGTCAACTAGTTTTGTTTATTTATTATTTAGTAAATTTTATTTTAAGAGTAAGAAGATTGAGTATCAGTTTGGTGAGTTGTTGTGTAGTGTTTTTCCAACTCTGATTTTGGTTATGCAGATGGTGCCTTCTCTTAGTTTATTGTATTATTATGGTTTGATGAATTTGGATAGTAATTTAACTGTTAAGGTGACGGGCCATCAGTGGTATTGGAGTTATGAGTTTAGAGATATTCCTGGTTTGGAGTTTGATTCCTATATGAAGTCTTTGGACCAGTTGGAGTTGGGGGATCCTCGTTTGTTAGAGGTTGATAATCGTTGTGTAGTTCCTTGTGACACTAATATTCGGTTTTGTATTACTTCTGGAGACGTTATTCATTCTTGGGCTTTGCCTAGTATGGCTATTAAGTTGGATGCTATGAGTGGGATTTTGAGTACTTTGTCTTATAGTTTTCCTGTGGTGGGTGTTTTTTATGGTCAGTGTTCTGAGATTTGTGGTGCTAATCATAGTTTTATGCCTATTGTTTTGGAGGTAACTTTGTTGGATAATTTTAAGGGTTGGTGTTTGGGCTTGTTAGATTATGTTTTGAGTTGAGCTGTTTAGTTTATTTTAAAATACCTATTTGTGGTGTAGGAGATTTTGTTGGCTTTAGTTTTTTTTTTCTTATTGTTTGGTATTGCATACCATTTTTGGATGTTAACATTTTTATGTGTAATAGAAAGGTGAGGTAGAGGTTTCCTTGTTTTTGTTGTTACATAATAAAAGTTAGGTTGCCTGGTGTTGAAATGTCGTCTTATCTTTTATCTGTGTAATAGGTATTTATTAGAAAATTATAATTCTGTGTGTGGTTTTAGGAATGTGAGATTTTGTAGTGTTCTTTTATCTGTGTTTTATAACGCTTTCTTTTTGTATCGTGTTTTTGTTTTTTTATTATTAATTTATTAATAATTTAATAATTTAGAATTTAGTAGTTTTTAAAACTTTGTTTTTTGTTTTAATTTTTTTTTGTGAACTTGAGTTTTGATCAAATGTTTTTTAAAGACTTAGGTTTCTTTTTGTAACTGGCCTCTGCTCTATGTTTTGATAAATGGCAGTCTTAGCGTGAGGACATTAAGGTAGCAAAATAATTTGTGCTTTTAATGGGTTCTAGTATGAATGGGGTTATTGGTTGATTGTCTTCTTATGTTTTTATGAACTAGGTCTTTGTTTAAGAAATAATATTTGAGGTTATACAAAGATAAGTCTTCGGAAGTTTTTTTCTTAATTTTTTTTTAATTATTTTGAGATGTTTCTTAGGGTAAGAGTTTTGGTAATTGTTTTTTCTATTTATAAGATATAAAACTACTTCGGAGTTAACAGAAATTCATGTTTTTACCAGTTCTTATGGTAATGATAAGTTTTACATCGATGTTGTATTTTAGTTGTCCAGGATAGGAGATGGTTTGGGGTTTTAGACTGTTCTTCTTTTAGTAAACTGAACGTGATATTAGTTTAATTCATCGTGAGATAGAATTGTTTATCTTGATAATCTTTTGTTTTTGGTGGTGGATAGTACGAAAGGAAATTTGTTAAGGTTTTTAACCTTGTTAGAGGGTAGCCTCTGTTGAGGGTGTTGGTTATGGTTATTTGTTTTACTTTGTTGTTGCTTATGGTTTTTTATTTAGGGAATTTTGTTTTGAGGTGTAAGGATTTTTATAAAAATAAGATTTCTTCTTTTGAATGTGGTTTTGTTAGTGTTGGTAAAATTCAGAATTCTTTTAGGATCCATTTTTTTATTATGATGTTAATGTTTGTTATTTTTGATTTGGAGGTGGTGATGTTTATTGGGGTTTTGGTATCTGATATCGGTTCTTTGGTTGGGTTTTTGTTGTTGTTGTTGTTTATTTTGGGTGGTTTTTATATGGAATGGTGGTATGGTAAATTAATTTGGTTGGTTTAAGATGGATATTTCTATTTTTTTGATTGTGTTTTTGTTGTTTCTTGTTTGTTTGTTTTTAATTTTATTTCCTTTTTTTAAGTTGTCTTTTTTTTTAGTGGAGTGGGATTTTTTGTCTTTTAAAATTGTGTCTTACTTTAATAGTGTTATGTTTTCTTTGATTTTGTTGTTGGTAACTTTGAGTGTTCTGGTTTTTAGTACTTACTATTTGGATGGTGAGTTGAACTTTAATTATTATTATTTTATGTTGCTTGTTTTTGTTGGTAGTATGTTTAGTTTAATTTATAGTAATAGGAGTTTTACGATGTTGTTTAGGTGGGATTTGTTAGGTATTTCTAGTTTTTTTTTGGTTTTGTTTTATAATAACTGAGATAGTTGTAGTGGGGCTATAAATACTGTTCTTACTAATCGTTTGGGGGATTTTTTTCTTTTTATTTTTTTTGCTAGGGCTGTGTTTAGTGGCTATTATTTTTTGAGTTTGTCTTGGTTTTGTGGTGTATCAGTTTTGATATTGTTGTTGGCATCTTTTACTAAGAGGGCACAGTTTCCTTTTAGTGGTTGGTTACCTAAGGCTATGAGGGCTCCTACTCCTGTGAGTTCTTTGGTTCATAGTAGTACGTTGGTAACTGCTGGTCTTGTATTGGTTATGAATTTTTCTGAGATGGTTCTTAATAAGGATGTTCTTAGGGTTGTTTTAGTTATTGGTATTTTTACTATGTTTTTTTCTAGTATGGCGGCTTTAGTGGAAGAGGATCTTAAGAAGGTTGTTGCTTTGAGTACCCTGTCTCAGATAGGGTTTTCTATGTTTACTGTTGGATTGGGTTTGAGATTTGTTTCTTTTGTTCATTTGTTAAGACATGCCTTGTTTAAGAGGTGTCTTTTTATGCAGGTTGGTTATTTAATTCATTGTTCTTTGGGACAGCAGGATGGTCGTAATTATAGTAATTTAGGTAATTTACCGTTTTTTGTTCAGTTGCAGTTGTTGGTGACTTTGTTTTGTTTATGTGGGCTAATCTTTTCTAGGGGTGCAGTTAGAAAGGATTTTGTTTTGGAGTTCCTTTTTTCTAATTTTTTTATGTTTGGACTTGTGTGTCTGTTTTTTCTGTCGGTATTTTTAACTTTTGGTTATAGGTATCGTTTATGGAAGGGTCTTTTTATGAGTTTTAGTTGTTCTTTGTATCATTTTAGTAGAAGGGTTGTTGTGAATTTTTTGAGGTTGTTTTTGGTGGTTTTTTCTGTTTTTTTTGTGTGATGGATGAATTTTAATATGTTGGTTGTACCTTCTTTGTTTTTGTATGTGGATTTTTTTGCTCCTTTGTCTTTTTTAATTATGATGGTTTTTATTGCTTTTTTTTGTGTTAAATTTTTGTTGAAGGAGTATGTTTACAAGTTTTTGTGTGATCTGTTTGCTAAGGATATTGTTTATTTTTTGAAGAGGTATAAGTTTTTTGATTTGCTTTTGAATAATATTAATTCTAAGGGTGTCTCCTTTTTTTCTTTTTATAGGTTCTTTGGCAATAACTATATGAAGAGTTTGAATTTTAATTCTATTGTTGTTGTTTTGATGTTGATTTTTTTTTTGGTTTGGGGCTGTATTTTAAGTTAAAATATGTGTTTTGCGTATACAAGATTTGTGCTCTATTCAGTATGTAGTTTATATAAAAATTTGGTGTTTGGGACACTAGGAATATTTGCTGAAAACTTTTAGTTTAAGGTAGAATTTTTCATTTACGATGAGAAGGTTAGAAGGTTTTTTGTTGATATACTTTTTTTTGTTTGCTGTTTTTAGGTGTGTTCTTAGGTATATTAATTTGGATCCTATAAAGAGGTGTTTTTTTTTAATTTTTTCATTACTTATGGTTATGCCTTTGATTTCTTTTTTTTTACATATCTGGTTTTCTTATTTTATTTGTTTGTTATTTCTTAGAGGTGTTTTTGTTATTTTGGTTTATTTTTCTAGGCTGTCTAAGATTGGTAGGGCCGATACTCCGTTTTATGTTGTGGGTGGAGTTTTGACTGTTCTATTATTTTGTCCTTTTTTTTGTAGGATTTTTGGTTTGGTGTCTTTTAGCAACTTTTATTATAGAGTGTATTGGGGTGTGTTGGCCTGGATTATTTTAGTTTTGGTTTTTTTTATGAATTTTACCAGTTACTTTTTAAATTTTACTGGGGCTTTGCGTAAGCTTTAATTATTTTTGTGTTTATTAGATTTTTATCTTTTTTTTTTAAGTGACAACGTTTGATGTTTATCCTGATTTCTTTGGAGTTTATTGTTATGAGCTTGTTTATTTATTTTTCTGAAGTTTTAAATGAAATGATGTTTTTTTATTTTATATGTTTTAGTGTGGTATCTAGAGTACTGGGTTTGGTGGTGGTGGTTGGTAATATGAAGTTTTATGGGAGTGACCAGTGTTTGTTTTACAGACTTAAGTTAAGATTAGTAAAACTATTGGTTTTCAAAACCGAAAATTTAGATCTGTGAGATAATAGTATAGGATTTTAGTATGTTTCTTTTTCGANGGGGGTTTATCTTGTTTGGTTTATTTGTTGTTTTTAGATTTGATTATGGTCTATGTAGAGTTATGATGATGTTATCTAGTTTTGATTCATAGAGTGGGCAATGTGGTTTTACCCCGGCAGTAAGTCATTTGTATAAATTTTGTTCCAGAATAATCGGCTAGACTTTATAAATTTGTACTCAAATTGATGTTAAACCTAGATAGTTTTTGATTACTTTTAACTTTAGGGTAAAATTAGAAGTTGTTTGTATTTGTGTCTTGTGTTTTTAGATTTGTTGAACGACCCAGATTAGTACCTGGTTAGACAAAAGTTAAAAGAGCAGGAGTAAAGTTATATTTAAACTGTAAGAATATTGGCAGGTCTTTAAATTATCTTTGGAGGCTGAGTAGTAATTGAGAGCCCTCATTATCAGCCTGTGTTGTAGGCTCATGTATGATCGTTTATTTTATCCTTAAGGGTTGTAATGTTAGTTTGGTTGCTGTAAAAATAGATATATACTTGGTTGATGCACAGGATTTAATTTGGCCTACAATAGTTTATGGTGTGTGGATTTTAATCGTAGTGGTTATTTGAAATTGTAAAAGACAGTAAATTTCTTTTTATGGGAAATTGAAGTTTATTTAAAGACGGTACAAATCATCCATCAATTGCCTATAGGGGAGTAAGTTGTAGTAAAGTAGAGGTAGGGGAACCTGTCTCTAGTAATTTGTTGGGCTTGATGAACTATTTTTTATGTTTTGAAAACATAGTTGGGGAGTTTTCCATAGTTTTTGTGTGCTAGAAGGTGGGGATCTTTCGATTATTTTTGTGTTGCCTATTTTTGTTTTTATTATTTTTTGATGAAAAAGTTGGTATTTTTGATTTTAAATTTGGATTTTTATGTCTCGAAAAAAATTTGTGAAATTTTTATGAAATTTTGATGGTATAAAGATGCTATTATGTGGTAATAATTGGATGAGGTTGTTAAAGTTCTTAATAGTACATAGTTGGTTGTATGGAAGTGGTAGTGTGTTGGTTTTGTATTTGTTATATTGTTGTTGTTTGTAGTATATGATTATGTGCACGCGTTATGTTTATATACAGTTATGTATAGTATACATATATATATATAATATATATATATATATATAATATATATATATATATATATACATATATATAGTATATATATGTATATATGATATATATATACATATACATATATATATTATATATATGTATATGTACATTATATAATTAATTATGTATATATATATAATATATATATATACATATACATATATATATTATATATATGTATATCATATAATTAGTTATGTATATATATATATATATATAGTATATATGTATATGTATACATATATATATAATATATATATGTATATATATGTAG